AAGGTCGGAATAAATGCACTGGATTTAAAATATATATATAAATAACACCGGCCGGCTGCTTTTTATTTATGCAAAAAAAAGACAAAACGGGATTGGATTTCCACTCATAAGGAAGGAAAGTTAGATATCTTTGAAAGGGTTGTCTTTTTGGTTGAAATGGGATGGTGTTAAAACTCCCGAAATGCAGTCTAGACAGCGGACCCTCCCCTTTCTGACTGGACTGACTCGGGGAAGGGTCAATCTCCTCCGGAGCATGCTTCACAGCCACTCATTCGTCCTGGCCAAATAGTAGAATATATCTCTCAGCAATTCTTTTCTCCGCTAATCACCCCTTCCCAACCAGCCCGCCCGATCGATCTTGTAAGATCGGCTAATTAAAAGGGTTAATCTGACCGAAGTTGTCGGAACGAATCGTTTGCTTTATCGAAAAAAGCTTTATTAGGGGGTCTTGGTTGGGCCCCTATTTTCAACCATTACAGCTGGCGTCGACCAGCTTTGCGATACGGACGGACACGAAAAAGAACGCAGGCAGCGGAAATGCAAAAGAGAAGAGCAAAGATTCCCGACCCGGAGCATGTTATTGACTCTACCACAAATCTGTTAAATGAAGATGAAGGTAGCTTGCTTACTCTCAGACACTAGTTAGACAGAAATCCCTTAACTTCGTTTATGCCCTTATGCAGTAAAGAAAGCAAGTGAGGCGGGCTAAGATTCCATTCGAAGTAACGTAACAGGATTCGATGTTGCACCATCTTCAATTCTTATCGGGATCCGGAGTCTTTCGAGAAAAGGTCCCATCCTTCAATATCATGATTGGGTCGACGACCAGATCATGAGCGAATAGAAAATAAAAAATGTACATAGCTGTTCCAGCTGAAATACTTGGAATAATTCTACCACTTCTACTAGGAGTAGCCTTTTTAGTGCTAGCTGAACGTAAAGTAATGGCTTTTGTGCAACGTCGAAAGGGTCCTGATGTAGTGGGATCGTTTGGATTGTTACAACCTCTAGCAGATGGTTTTAAATTGATTCTAAAAGAACCTATTTCACCAAGTAGTGCTAATTTCTCCCTTTTTAGAATGGCTCCAGTGGCTACATTTATGTTAAGTCTGGTCGCTCGGGCCGTTGTACCTTTTGATTATGGTATGGTATTGTCAGATCCGAACATAGGGCTACTTTATTTGTTTGCCATATCTTCGCTAGGTGTTTATGGAATTATTATAGCAGGTTGGTCTAGTAATTAGGGGGCGGCCGTTCGGTCGCCTATGATACTAGGACCAATAGGTCAAAAATGGGTTTGTGCCGCAGGTGTTGAACGATCTACTCTACACAGGTGTGGGCTTACAGGGCTAGGGCTCATAAACCCTTTCTTTCATTTATCAATAGGGCCCTGGCCGGTCACTTTTCTGGGGCCGGATCGATAAGTGGAAGTCATAAAAAAAAAGATCTTTCTCTTCGCACCTCAGATCAAGAGGAAGGGTTGCTTGTCAAGCTAGCCTATAATATAATTAAGAATCTATTTATTTAGATTATATAAAAAAATAGAAAGAAGAGAAAAAAGGTAAAAAGATTCGCTTTCTTTTAACCGGCTCTTTCTTCTTTCTCAACGCTACTAAGGACCTATAGGTTTGCCTACTTTACTTATGAAAGATAATGAGAATGGGTTATTCAAACAAAAAGGAAAGGGCGCTACTTAGTTTCGCAAGCCTTTTTCATTGTCAGTCAACTAAGTAGGGCCTGAGGCCCCCTGCGAATCCGTAAATCTGAGGAGCATGCCGCAACAAAAGGATGGTCCCCTATTCATTTCATTTTTTCCGGAAGGGAAAAAGAAAAGTACCCCCCATCATAGTGAACCTCTCCTTGTGATCGGGATGAGGTAGATGCCTCCCAGCCGGGGGACGGATCGAATCGGAGTTTCCTTAGGTAGCCACCGACCTACAGTTATCCTTAAACTTCCGTGCTTGGTGGAGAAGAAGCGAACAAAGGTACGCTCGCTTGCTGTCTTGTTCTCTGTCGCGAACTGGGATCGCTCGCCAGCTAGGTCAGATTGGAGCAAGATTTTTTGAGAAAAAATTCCCCTTATTCGGGGACAAGGGGCGGAACGACCTCTCGATCTACTTACTGCAGCCCAAATTTATAAGCGGTTAAACGTCGTCTAGGCGTTCCCTGTTGCTCCGATCTCCCCTACGCCTAGGACGTTGTCTGGGCCAAGAGCCATAGTGAGTTGCTGTTTCCATTTGGTTATTTCTTCCTCGTTGTTGATACCGGCAAGACCCAGCCAGATGATGTCTGCTGGTTGGTAGTGAGAGGACTCTTAGTACCTGCATACCCAAAAGAGGGCGCTGGTTAAAAAACAATCATTTTTTTTCTTGCTTTCCCTTAGCAGCGGGAAAGGAGTCTATCTATCTGCCTAGCTTTGGTAGATTTCCCCCAACGCAATCCACAGAAATTCCACGAATCCCTTGGTGGATAAGTCCGACGACTCAGCAGCAGTGCGGAA